CAAAATATATTAAATTTATACCATTATTATGATATTACATATTCCAATCTGCTTGAATACCAGAAAAAAAAAATGGATTCGGCATTTGATCTTTTTGATAAGATAAAAACATAAAACTCAGAAACAATAGAATATAGAGTCAATTTTTTAGTACTTAAACACATTTATAGATTCCGTTGTTCAAAGAAAAGGATTCACAGAGAAGAGAGGTGTTTTACCTATAGAATTTTTAGCATTTTAGCATATGGCTAAGGATTGTGAAGTCTATAAGAGGGGTTGTATTTATTAAACAGATATAGATATATAAGTCTTCCCCTAATATTGCCCTTATATTTTTATTCCATGAAAATTAAAATTTGAAACACAAAAATTTTCTGAGAATTCCCTATAGGCAACATATATAAATAAGATAACCAATTAGATATCTGTGTAACAATTTATGTTCTGGGGTTTACATCTACCCATATATATTGTATATTGTTATAATGATATTGTTATAATTGAAATGGAGAAATTGAAAATAAAAAATACTGAATAAACACTGATTAGTTATGTATCATTTTTTATTTTCTTGTGTAATTAGGAAAACAAAATTTGATATTCAAATCCAAGACTCATTCATGAATTTGCAGCCAGGAGTCAATAGTTCATGGTTCAAATTTGCCATCAACTTGTTTTTTTAAAAATACACTCAATAGAAAAATGAGGGGAAGTTTTTAGGCACTGTGTTTGTGTGTTTTGAGATACTATAGAATCAATCGAAGAAGTGGATCAAATTAAATCAAAATAAAGGCCCTTATTTTCGGAAAAGAATTAATAAAAAAAGGCTTCAATATACAAGTACAAAAAAGTGGTTCAGTAATCCAACCTTAAGCAGAAAAATTTCCATCTATTTTTTTTTGTATTATTTTGGCGACATGGCCGAGTGGTAAGGCGGGGGACTGCAAATCCTTTTTCCCCAGTTCAAATCCGGGTGTCGCCTGATCAATAAAAGACTCGAAATCTCTTATTATGTTCTGTTGATATATAACTCACCCCTTTTTCCCCGGCAGCAGAAACGGATTGTGCATTCGGCCTGGGTGTTTTCTAAAAGATTATAGTAAATCTTTGCATCTAGGATTAAAAAGATTCTAATGGTGGTTCTAATGGTGGTTCTAATGGTGGAAGGGGCTATCACGACTTCCAGATCCCCTCTCCTCTATTCTACTACTAATGTAGTGTATACTGGCTAAGTCTTGAATTCCGTTGGATAGACCAGATACGAAATCTAATTAAATTAGCAGTTTAGTTGTGTAAAGACCGGAAGAGCCTTTATAAAGACCGGAAGAGCCTTTATATACATATACTTAAAATATACATATACTTAAATATACTTTATACATATACTTAAATATACTTAATAATAAGAGTACTTACTATATATCTATACAGACTCACGAGAATTTATGAGCGTTCACATTCAATATTAGACTGAATGGAGAATATAATTAACTTATATAAAGATAAAAACGGGCAAAAAGAACAAGCCTTATTATTCCTATATGTTCCATTCGTAACATTCCATTAAGGTGTCATTGCCTATTTTACTTGTGTTTAGTCTTTCCCAATTAAAAGTCGTATAGGAATTTAGTAGAAGTTATTGGGATTAGTTCATCAACAGTGTTCGGTCAGAGTCCCTTTTTGACTCTGCGCCGTTGATTCGACTATTATTAATGAGCAATAATGGAATAATTCCTTCATAGAGATAGGGGACATAATTCACATGGATATAGTAAGTCTCGCTTGGGCTGCTTTAATGGTAGTCTTTACTTTTTCCCTTTCACTCGTAGTATGGGGAAGAAGTGGACTCTAGAGGTACTACGAATTGATTGAGGAATCAAACCATATCAATTGTTTTCTAGATCGTTCTGCAACATGTTTTGAATTATTTAAAAAATATCTTCATTTATTACCTTACATTGGATTCTAGTGGAGTAATGTATTTTATTCATAAAATTCTTTCAATCAAAGAGATATTTCCAGGATTCCCATATTTGTATCTCGAAAGCAAAGGGATACAGATTATTGGAATTTTATTCCAACCAAATTCGTCCTAAATTTCTATTTCAATGAACGGGCTCTTCCCATAATTTTAGTTTTAGATGGATACTAAAGAAGGCCCGACCCCCCTTTTTTGTTTCCCTCTTTACTTTACTTTTTCCTGCTCAAAAAGAAAATTTTTAAGTGTATACACGATTTCTATGAGAAAAAATGAGGCATAGTAGTTGTATAACAAGAGAGTATGCATAATAAGATCTTGACTTGGGAGTCACATATTGCGCACTTACCGATTCTTTTATTATTTTTTTTTTTCGAAATTACATTTTGACTTTATCAGGGTTTCAAGCATTAAAAATTTGTGAGGTTTATTATTTTATTATACTTATTCCCTTTTAAAATACGAAGAAGTGACCATAGAACTCCTGTCAATGGATCAATCCAGTTTTTCTTAGGAATGCTA